CGGTGTTTTTTTGAGAAAAAAGTAAAAAAATGATTTTTAATAAAAAAAATTTTTTTATATATATATAAATAAAAAAAAAATAATGGATAAATTTGATGCTGTGTTGGGGGAAGTAGGATAAACTATAAGAAGTAGAATTATTATTTGGTCCTGATGAAGCTAATAATTTTTTTTGTAAACCGATTTAGATTTATTTGTTTTAGAGAAATTTTAGGTTTACTTAGTGAATTAAACTTATTTATTGGTTGTCCTAAAATAATCTAGTAGTTTGTCTTAGTTATCTTGCTAGTTTTCTAGAAAAATTTAGGATGAAAAAATTATTTTTTTTATTAAAAATTTTTGTCCTAAGTTAGTCTACAGTTAAAAATTTAATAAAAGTTTGTAGTGTTCTAGAAGTAATTAGGTTGTTAAAAATTTATTGTTGTTGTCCTATTATAGCTGAAGTCTTTTTAAAGAAATATAAAAAATGTGTAATAAAATTAAAAAACTTTTTAAAAATATTTTTTAGTGGGTTTTTATTTAGTCCTTTAATTGATGAGGAAAAAATTTTATTACTTTTTTAAAAATAAAAAATTTTTTTGAAAAAAGAAATTTTTTTGTTTACAGTTAATTTGTTGCTCGGCCCTTAAAAAGCCGAGTCTCATAAGGAGGGACACATAATAAAATTTATGGGGATCTCGATAAAATAGGGACGAAAGGAATAAGTAGTTAAATAAGTTTTAATAACTCCTGGTTGTCTCTACGTTGGTGAGTGGCATAGAATAGTTAGTTTAGTAGGGAGTTTTGGGTTAAAGTGCAAGAAATTTGGTTAGAGATATTTTAGAATAGAAGGTTAAAGAATGAGGTATTCTTCCTGACTATAATTTAGTCCTAAAATAGACAAGGTTTTTGTAAAGTAATTAAGATTTATTTTGCTTTAGAGGAATTTTAGGTTTATTCAGCGAATTGTTGTTTGTTAATTTATTTGTGTTCTAGATAAGTTTAGGATAATAACAAACGAATTGTTGTTTGTTAATTTATTTGTGTTCTAGATAAGTTTAGGATAATAACAAACGAATTGTTGTTTGTTAATTTATTTGTGTTCTAGATAAGTTTAGGATAATAACAAACGAATTGTTGTTTGTTAATTTATTTGTGTTCTAGATAAGTTTAGGATAATAACAAACGAATTGTTGTTTGTTAATTTATTTGTGTTCTAGATAAGTTTAGGATAATAACAAACGAATTGTTGTTTGTTAATTTATTTGTGTTCTAGATAAGTTTAGGATAATAACAAACGAATTGTTGTTTGTTAATTTATTTGTGTTCTAGATAAGTTTAGGATAATAACAAACGAATTGTTGTTTGTTAATTTATTTGTGTTCTAGATAAGTTTAGGATAATAACAAACGAATTGTTGTTTGTTAATTTATTTGTGTTCTAGATAAGTTTAGGATAATAACAAACGAATTGTTGTTTGTTAATTTATTTGTGTTCTAGATAAGTTTAGGATAATAACAAACGAATTGTTGTTTGTTAATTTATTTGTGTTCTAGATAAGTTTAGGATAATAACAAACGAATTGTTCTTTGTTAAGTTTGTTACTAGTCTTAAAATGGCGAGGAACTTTGTTTAAACAACTTTGTTAATTTGTTTGTGTTCTAGAAAGATTTAGGCAAAATTAGTAGAAAACAAACTTAATTTAAACAAAGATTTTAACAAAATTTGTAGTTACGTTTGTTCTTTAAAAAGTGCACCGTAGTCTGCAATTTGCTGACAATTAATCTGTTTGATCAAATCTCGTTTTAGGGGTTTGGCGAGGAAAAAATTTGATCAAATTTGAAAAATTGTTGGTAGGGGGGTAGGGGGGTTTGCGAGAAAAAAAAAGTATATTTTTTTAATAAAATTTAGTTAATAGTGGTAAAGTTTAGTATTGAAGAAATATTAATTGTTCTAGAAAAATTTTTGATAAAAATTTTTAAAGTTCGTAATAAGCGCGAACGTGGAGGAATTAGCTTTAAAAATTTTACTAGAAGGTTTTGGGAAAAATTTTAAAAATTTTAGAAAAAATTAGAAAAAGTTTGTTAAAGTTTGTTAAAAACGTCGTGGGAAAAATTAGTACTAATTTTTTAGTGTCGAAAAATATGTCTACCAAGCATTCAGACAATAATACCAAATAGGAAGGTTGCACGAAGTCCATTGCACTGTGGATACAGGCTAGAAATCGGTTAGGCGTGTACACTTGAGATGAGGATTGAAAGGAGCCAAAAATAAAAAATACCAGCTGCCAGGAAAACCAGTTATGCTATGGGCAAGGGTAAGAGGGTAACTAACCCATTAACCAGAGGCCTTGGAAAAAGTGAGAAAGTGGTGATGGAGAGTAGAATGGTCCTGACCTAACAACCAGAGGCCTTGGAAAAAGTGAGAAAGTGATGCAACCTCAAGTTATGGACGTGATACTAGGGAGGGGGGCCTTATGCGCAGGGGTTGATGATTCTCACGTGAGAAGCCAGATTACGAAATAACCGGGTATAAAATACACTGCCGTATTGACGAGAGATTTTGCAGGTATGTCTGAATGTAAGATTATGGAGGGTAGTAATGACTGAATAGTCATGAGGAATTAGAATAATGCACGAGTTAGGTATATCGTTCTTGAGTTAAATAAATAGGTTGATAGTACTTGAATAATAGTCGTATGGTGTATAATATTATGTACTATAAACAGTTATGTATTATGTAAAATGTATAGTAGTATGTATTTTAATGATATTCATGGGGTAAATATATTAATGTATAATTATACATATATGTATTATGTATGATAAATAGGATAATGTATTAATGATTTATCGTGGGGTAAATCAGTTAATGTACTATATACATAATAGTATTTAAATCATCACCCCCATTTTTTAGGTTCGCAGGCAGATGTGTGGAGATTAGGTGGTTGATGAAGGAGGGGATTCTTCTAGAACAAGTTAGAAGCGGCTGGGGAGGGGGGCAATGGGCCGCCGGAGCGGCCTGTTTTTAGGCAAAAAGCCGCTAGAAGCGGCTGGGGAAGGGGGCAATAGGCCGCCGGAGCGGCCTGTTTTTAGGCAAAAAAGCCGCTAGAAGCGGCTGGGGAAGGGGGGCAATGGGCCGCCGGAGCGGCCTGTTTTTAGGCAAAAAAGCCGCTAGAAGCGGCTGGGGAAGGGGGCAATGGGCCGCCGGAGCGGCCTGTTTTTAGGCAAAAAAGCCGCTAGAAGCGGCTGGGGAAGGGGGCAATAGGCCGCCGGAGCGGCCTGTTTTTAGGCAAAAAAGCCGCTAGAAGCGGCTGGGGAAGGGGGCAATAGGCCGCCGGAGCGGCCTGTTTTTAGGCAAAAGATAGTTTAAGTAAAATACTGGCTTTGGGGGCTAGTGACAAGGAGAGGTAGTCCTTTCTTTTGATGTTCTAAGAGAGTTAGTCTCATCTTTGGTTTACAAAACCAGGGCTTTGGTTATTTAAGCTATTAGAACTTATCAGTTTAGAAGTTTATTTTCTAAGGTGGCGGCTAGTGGGAGGAAAAGAAGGAAAACTAAGAAGTAAAATGCTGAGGCTAATTGGCCTAAAATAATAAAGGGGTGTTCGACGGGCTGGCCTCCGATTCAGGTTAGAATAAGGATATCTGCAATTAAAAGTCAAAAAAACACTTGGGAAATAGGCCGGAAGGCTATGGCTCGTTGTTTAGATAGGTGTGTAAGTGGGAGGGTAAAGAGGATAAGGATTGAGAAAAGAAGGGCGAGGACCCCCCCTAGTTTGCTAGGGATAGATCGGAGGATGGCGTAGGCAAATAAGAAATATCATTCAGGCTTGATGTGAGGGGGGGTTACTAATGGGTTTGCGGGGGTGAAGTTTTCTGGGTCTCCTAACAGGTTTGGTGTAAATAGTGCTAGGCAGAGTAAGCAAAGCAGTATAATGAGGGCGCCTAGGGCGTCTTTATATGAGTAGTAGGGGTGAAATGGAATTTTATCAGAGTTAGAGTTAAGTCCTGTTGGGTTGTTTGACCCTGTTTCATGGAGGAAAAGAAGGTGAACCATAGAGACACCTAAAATGACAAAAGGAAGGAGGAAGTGGAGGGTGAAGAATCGGGTAAGGGTTGCATTATCAATTGCAAACCCTCCTCAGATTCATTCGACTAAAGTATTTCCTACATAGGGGATTGCAGAAAGGAGGTTTGTAATAACAGTTGCGCCTCAAAATGATATTTGCCCTCAGGGTAGTACATAGCCCATGAAGGCTGTGGCTATCACTAATAGTAATAAAATAACTCCGATATTTCAGGTTTCTGTAAAGATGTAGGAGCCATAATAAAGGCCTCGTCCGATATGTAGGTAAATGCAGATAAAAAATAGAGATGCTCCATTAGCATGTAGATTTCGGATGAGTCAGCCGTGTTGAACGTCTCGATGGATATGGGCAACGGATGAGAATGCGGATGTTACGTCTGCAGTGTAGTGTATGGCTAGGAATAGGCCCGTGAGAACTTGAATAATAAGGCATAGGCCAAGAAGGGAGCCAAAGTTCCATAAGGCAGAGATGTTTGGTGGGGTTGGAAGGTCAATGAAGGAGCTGTTTACGATTTTTAAGATTGGGTGCTGTTTTCGTATGTTGACAATCATTGCTTTAGTAGTTGAATAACAACGGCGGTTTTTCGGATCGCAGGTTTTGGATTTGGGCCAAATTGAAGTAATGATATATTTTGTAGGTGTTCTTGCAGTTTGTTTTTTGGCAGGTTTGGTTGGTGTTGCGTCTAATCCTTCTACTAATTATGGGGCTGGAAGTCTAGTCTTTGCTGCTGGTATTGGTTGTGGTATATTAGTCATGTGAGGGTGCTCTTTTGTATCAATTGTGTTGCTTCTAGTTTATTTGGGTGGAATATTGGTTGTTTTTGCCTATTCTGTCGCATTGGCGTCGGACCTTTTTCCTGAGGCATGAAGTGATTGGTTTGTGGGGGCTTATTTTGGTGGTTATGTTTTGTTGATTTTGTTTTTGGGTATAATTTATGGTGAAGTGGAATGAATTGGTTTAGGAATGAGTGGGGCGGATTCGTTTGGGTTATCCATTATTCGTATGGATTTAAGTGGTGTGTCATTATTGTACCATTTAGGTGGAGGTGGGCTATTGATTTGTGGATGGACCCTATTACTAACACTGTTTGTTGTGTTAGAGTTGACTCGGGGAATAGTGCGGGTGGGTCTTCGTGCAGTTAGGTTCATGTAAGTACGAGGAAGCACAAGGAGGTAACTAAAAAAATTGATAAATAAAACTTTATTAGGCCTTTTTGTGCTAGGGTAGTAGTTTTAATGTTAGAGAGGTTTATTGATGTGAGACCTTTTGGGCCTGCTTTCTCTAGTCAGAGAAGATCGTTGATGTGAAGTGCTAGGTTTTGTCCCATGCACAGGGAGTAGAGAGGAGAGAATCGGTGTATAGTTGAATTAAAGTAGCCAAGTTGATTGGAGAATTGGTGATGTTTAGGCCGTTTTGATATCATTAATCAGGTTGTTTTTTTTGCAATTTGGAGGGCAAAGATGGCTCCGAGGGTGGCGACGGTCAGGGCTATTATTTTTATTGAGGTGGATATTGTAGTAGGGGTTGGTTTTGTTGGTAGAACTGTTATTATAAGGATGAGACCGACTACGAGGCTTCCGATAGCAAGTCGGATAATTGGGCTAGTTAAGGCGGTTGGGATTTCGGTCATGGCAGTTGTTGTTGTTCGTGGGGTATTTAGTTGAACATAAAAAGTTATTCGTATTGTGTAGGTGGCAGTTAGTATCGTTGCGAAGAGTGTAATTATTAGGGCTCAGGCGTTAAGGGATGAGCTGTTTATTGTTTCAATAATAGTGTCTTTAGAGTAGAAGCCAGATAGAAAGGGGGTTCCTGTTAGGGCAAGATTTCCAATGGTTATGCAGGTGGCTGTAGTGGGCATAAGTTTTTGTACTCCGCCTATTTTTCGGATGTCTTGTTCGTCATTAAAGTTGTGGATGATTGCACCGGAGCATAGAAATAGTATTGCTTTGAAGAAGGCATGGGTTGAGATATGCAGGAATGCCAGTTGTGGTTGGTTCAGGCCAACTGTCACTATTATTAGGCCTAGTTGGCTAGAGGTTGAGAAGGCAATAATCTTTTTAATGTCGTTTTGTGTTAATGCGCATAAGGCTGTAAATAAGGTAGTAAGAGCCCCTAGGCATAGGGAGACAGTTAGTGCTGTTTTGTTATTTTCTAGAATTGGGTGGAGGCGGATAAGTAGAAATACCCCAGCTACAACCATAGTGCTTGAGTGGAGTAGCGCTGAGACAGGAGTGGGGCCTTCTATGGCAGCAGGTAGTCATGGGTGAAGTCCAAATTGGGCAGATTTGCCTGCTGAAGCAAGGATTAAGCCTAGCAGGGGGAGAAGAGGTGGGGTTTTTATTTGGACTGCTATTTCTTGAATGTTTCAGGTTGCCAGGTGAGTTGCGAGTCAGGCTAGTGAAAGGATGAAGCCAATATCCCCAACGCGATTAAAGATAATGGCTTGGAGGGCTGCTGTATTGGCATCTGGGCGGGCAAATCATCAGCCAATTAGCATGAAGGATATGATGCCTACGCCTTCTCAGCCTACGAAGAGTTGAAATATGTTGTTAGCTGTTACTAGTATAAGTATGGCAAGCAAGAAGACTAAGAGATACTTGAAAAAGCGGCCTATGTTTGGGTCTGAGGATATGTATCAGTTAGCGAATTCAAGGATAGATCAAGTAACGAAAAGACTAATTGGAATAAATGTAAGTGAGTATATGTCAAAAATAAAGCTAATGCTGATTTCTATGCCGGCAATGTTGGTTCATGTGAGGTTAGTTGTTGAGGCCTCTATTCCGGAAAATATAAAAATGGCGAGGGGGATTAGGCTTACTTTAAATGCTAGTTGAACAGCGGTTTTTGCGTAGAGCATGCTTCAGCCTATTATAAGTGGGATGGGATTTATAGTTATTAGAAGAGGATGAACTAAGATAAATAGTACTGTAAATATGGCAGAATGTATGAGAAGACCGTGCATGCTTACTTTTACTTGGAGTTGCACCAAGATTTTTGGTGCCTAAGACCAACGGATTACTACTTTCCTTTAGAAGTAAGAGGTCTGAGGATTTTATCTTCAGTTGTTCGATTTAGCAGGTCTATATGTTCATACACCTCTTGGTAAATAAGAAGATACAAGCTTCTCTTTCTAGATTCACAGTCTAGGGTTTTAGATAAACTATATTTACAGATAAAAAGTCCTGAAATTAGGGCAGGCTTAAGGATAAGAAGGCCTAGTGGGAGTAGGTGTAGGATAAGGGCTAGGTGTTCTCGGGTGTGGGTAGGAGAGGGTAGTTGAAATTGTGTGGAGATAGAGCCTCGTTGGGTTATTAAAAATATGTATAGGGAGTATGAGGCAGTAATTAGGGTTCCGATTCCTGTTAAGATAATGGAGAGAGGGGATCAGTTAAATAGGGTGGTGATGATGAGGAGTTCTCCTATTAGGTTAATAGAGGGAGGTAAGGCTATGTTAGTTAGGTTAATGAGCAGTCATCATGTTGATATAAGGGGAAAAATGAGTTGTAAGCCACGAACAAGAAGAAGGGTTCGGGTATGGGTGCGTTCGTAGTTGATGTTTGCTAGGGTGAATAGGGCCGAGGAGGTTAGTCCATGTGCAACTATTAGAATTATAGCGCCTGTTATTCCCCAGGGCGTTTGTGTAATAATTGCAGCTGCGACAAGGCCCATGTGGCTAACAGATGAGTAGGCGATTAGAGCTTTAAGGTCCGTCTGCCGAAGGCAGATTGAGCTAGTTATTAGTACACCCCATAAGGCCATTACAATAACTGGGAATATAAGGGTTGGTGGGTGGGGGTTTAATAGGGGTGAAATTCGGATTAGGCCGTAGCCCCCCAATTTTAGGAGAATTGCAGCTAGGACCATTGAGCCGGCGATTGGGGCCTCTACGTGGGCTTTGGGGAGTCAAAGGTGAAGGCCGTATAGGGGGAGTTTAACTATAAAGGCTAATAGACAGGCTAGTCAGAATAGCTGGGTTATTTGTGTTGGGAGGGTGTCCGGTTGTTGAAGGTAAAAAAGTTCTATTGAAGTATGGAGGTATGTGGTGTGGAGGTGAAGAAGTGTAATTAGGAGGGGGAGGGAGCTTGCTAGTGTGTAAAAAAGAAAGTATAGTCCTGCATTTAGTCGTTCAACTTGGTTCCCTCAGCGCGTGATGATAATTAAGGTAGGGATTAGTGTAGTTTCAAATAGAATATAAAATAGAACAAACTCTGAGGCAGCGAAGGTTAGGATAAGGGTTGTTTGTAAAATTATTAATGTTATTAGGAATGTACGTTTTCGATTAAGAGGCTCGGGTTTTAGGTGGTTTTGGCTGGCTAAAATTATCAAGGGGAGTAATCAGCATGAGAGAATAATAAGCGGGGCGGAGACGGGGCTAGTGGAGAAATGGGTTGTTGAATTTGAGATTTCTAGGATTAGTGGTTGGTTGAAAAGGCATAGGCTTAGTAGGGCTAAAAGTATTGAGTAAATAGTCGTTATTAAAAATAGTGTAGTTGATTTAAGGAGGAGTGAAGATGGAATAAGCAGGGCGGTTGGAATAATAATTTTTAACATTTTAGTAGATTTAGGCTTTTTATATGGTCGGTTCCATGTGTTCGGGAGGTAGCCACGAGTAGGGCTAATCCTGAGCTAGCTTCACAGGCTGATATGGCTAGGAGGAGAATTGGCATGATGGCGGTGGTTGCGGTGTTAGTTAAGGAAGTAAGTGTTGTTATTATTAAATAAAGTGCTAATATTATGGTTTCGATACAAATTAAAATTGACATAAAATGAATTCGATGAAATGTTAGTCCTAGTAAACCTAGCAGAAATGAAATGCTTAGTAAGTAGAGGGTTGCTGGCATGTTAGGGGTTCTGGGAATCAGAATTTACTAAGTCGAAATTAGTGGTTTTAATTAAACTAACCCCCTACTCCGCTCAATCCAGGCCGCCCTGTGTTCATTCATAAATTAAGCCAATAGTTAGGAGGGCGATAATAATTGATGTTCAAGTAGTTGTTGTAGAGGGGTGAGGGAGGTTGATTGCTCAGGGGGTTGGTAATAGGAGGGCAATTTCTAGGTCAAAGAGTAGGAAGAGAATGGCAATTAAGAAGAATCGGATTGAGAAGGGGAGTCGTGCGGAACCGAGGGGGTCGAATCCGCATTCATATGGGGAGAGCTTTTCTGTATCCGGAAGTAGTTGGGGTAGTCAAAAGCTAATAATTATTAAGAGTGCAGAGAGTAGTGAGGAGAGGGTTAATATGGTTGTTAGGGTCATTACTTTTTCTCAGGGTTGGGCTGAGATTGGATGATTGGAAGTCATCTATAATGTTTATATTAAAAAAGCATGAGCCTCATCAGTAGATTGAAACATATAAGAAGAGTCAGACTACGTCGACAAAATGTCAATACCAGGCGGCCGCCTCAAATCCGAAGTGATGGTTGGTTGTAAAGTGATAAAATAGCTGTCGAATTAGGCAGGTGAATAAAAAAGTAGAGCCAATAATGACGTGTAGACCATGAAAACCTGTTGCTACAAAGAAAGTTGAGCCATAAACGGAGTCTGAGATGGTGAAGGGGGCTTCATAATATTCACTTGCTTGCAGGATTGTAAAGTAAAGACCTAGGAAGACAGTAAGAATTAGTGCTTGAATGCTGTCTTTGCGATTTCCTTCTATTAGGGCGTGGTGAGCCCATGTTACTGTGACACCGGAGGCAAGTAAGACAGCGGTGTTTAAGAGGGGAACTTCGAAGGCATTAAGGGGCTGAACCCCGCTTGGGGGTCATTGGCCCCCTAGTTCAGGGGTTGGGGCTAGGCTGGAGTGGTAGAAGGCCCAAAAGAAGCCTGCGAAAAAGAATACTTCTGAGGTAATAAATAGGATTATTCCGTATCGCAGGCCCTTTTGTACTGGCATTGTATGGTGGCCCTGATATGTAGCTTCACGGATAATGTCTCGTCATCATTGTTGTATTGTTAATATAAGAATAATGAGGCCAAGATATATAAGACTTGTGCTGTTGAAGTGAAATCAGGCTGCCAGGCCGGATGTTATAAGTAAGGCTGCGATGGCTCCTGTTAATGGTCATGGACTTGGGTCAACTATGTGGAATGGATGGGCTTGGTGGGTCATTAAATATTTTCTTGTAAATAAAGCGTTAGGAGTAAAGTAAAAACATATGCTTGGATAAGGGCAACTGCTATTTCTAAGCATGAAAGTAGAATAAGTGTAATGAGTGCTATAGAAGAGGCGGCCGTTAGTGTGTTTGCAGTGGCTAAAGTTGCGGAGGAGATGAGTTGTATTAGGAGGTGGCCTGCCGTTAAGTTGGCAGTTAGTCGCACCCCCAGAGCAATTGGGCGAATTAATAAACTGGCAGTCTCGATCACGATAAGTATTGGGATTAGGGGGGTGGGCGTGCCTTCTGGTAGTAGATGTCCGAGTGAGGTTGTTGGTTGGTTTCGAAGTCCTACTAGAACTGTTATTAGCCAGGTTGGTAGAGCGAGGGCTATATTTATTGAGAGCTGTGTTGTGGGCGTAAAAGTGTATGGTAGAAGACCTAGTGTATTTAGTGAAATAAGTAGTAATATAAGAGTTGTAAATGAACTGGCTCATTTGTGTCCTGGAGTACTAATAGGCAGGACAAGTTGTTTTGTGAGGAGGTTAATTAATCACAACTGTAGGGCAGTGAGGCGGTTTTTAATGAGGCGACCAGTTACTATTCATAAAATTAGGGGTAGTATTAAGGCTGGCAAGATAAGTGGAATTCCTAGGGTAACATTAATGTCAAACTGATCAAAAAAGTTTAAGGCCATGGTCAAGTTCAGAGGTCCGTGTAAGGTTTATGATAATATTGTGTGGGTGCAAGTTTAGGGTGTGTTTTTAGAACTTTTGTTAATAAAATAAAAAATGTCATTCAAATCAGTAGAAGGACTATAAATCAGGGGGATGGATTTAGCTGGGGCATATCACTAAGGAGACTTGGCAATCCCCTCTTTAGCTTAAAAGGCTAATGCTGTTTAGCTTCTTAGTGATGAATAAATTATTATGTTAGATCAGTTTTCGAAAAGTTTTAGGGGCGTAGACTCTACCACGATTGGCATGAAGCTGTGATTTGATCCGCAGATTTCTGAACACTGGCCGTAGAATAGGCCGGGGTGGGATGTAATTATGGTTGTTTGGTTAAGTCGACCGGGTACTGCGTCTGTTTTAATACCTAGTGCGGGGACAGCTCAAGAGTGTAGGACGTCTTCTGCTGAGATTAAAATTCGGATAGGTGATTCTATTGGGACTACAATGCGGTGATCCACTTCTAGTAGACGAAATCCCCCTAGGGGTAGGTCTTGTGTTGGAATTATATAGGAGTCAAACAAGAGGTTTTCGTAGTCTGTGTATTCGTAGCTTCAGTACCATTGGTGGCCAACGGCTTTAATAGTTAGATGGGGGTTATTAATTTCGTCTATTAAATAGAGAATGCGAAGTGAGGGCAGTGCAATTAAGATCAGAATAATGGCAGGGAGAATAGTTCATACTATTTCGACCTCTTGTGCATCCATACTATTGGTGTGGGTGAGTTTTGTTGTAAGTATAAGGCTAATAATATAGAGTACTAAGGCACTAATTAGAAAAACGATTATTAGAGCATGGTCATGAAAGTGGAGAAGTTCTTCTATGATGGGGGAGGCTGCATTTTGGAAACCAAGTTGTGCTGGGTGTGCCATTGAGGACCATGGGCTAAGGTTGTACCCATAATTTAGTGCTGACAGAACTATGTAATTAATTTACTAGGGCCTCATGAAGGGAGAAGCACCAGGAAGCATAGCTGGCTTGAAACTAGTTAGAGGGGGTTCAAATCCTCCCTCCCTTGGGGTTTGTACGTGTGTGGACTCTTCGTAAGTGTGATATGGGGGCGGACAGCCATGAAGTCATTCTAAGTTTGTACTTGTTAGTTCTAGGGTGTGGACTTCACGTTTAGCTGATAGGGCTTCTCAGATAATAAATATTATTATGATCACGGCGGTTAATGAGATTAATGAGCCGATAGATGAAATAGTATTTCACAGAGTGTAGGCATCTGGATAGTCGGAGTAGCGTCGAGGTATTCCGGCCAGGCCGAGAAAGTGTTGGGGGAAAAATGTTATGTTTACTCCGGCAAACATTACGCCAAACTGGATTTTAGTTCATGTGGGATGTAGGGTAAAGCCCGAAAATAGGGGGAATCAGTGTACAAAGCCTCCTATAATTGCAAAGACAGCTCCTATGGATAGGACATAGTGGAAGTGTGCTACGACGTAGTAGGTGTCGTGGAGGACAATATCTAGCGAAGAGTTAGCTAGGATAATGCCGGTGAGGCCGCCTACTGTAAATAAGAAAATAAAGCCCAGTGCTCAAAGTATTGCCGCGTCCCATTTGATTGTTCCACCGTGAAGGGTTGCGAGCCAGCTGAAAACTTTTACTCCTGTAGGAATGGCAATAATTATTGTGGCTGAGGTAAAGTAAGCTCGGGTGTCGACATCTATACCAACTGTGAACATGTGGTGAGCCCACACAATAAAGCCTAAGAACCCAATTGATATTATGGCTCAGACTATTCCCATGTAGCCAAAAGGCTCTTTTTTTCCTGAGTAGTAGGTGACAATATGGGAAATTATTCCGAAGCCTGGAAGAATCAGGATATATACTTCTGGGTGGCCAAAAAATCAAAATAGGTGTTGGTAAAGAATAGGATCACCCCCACCTGCGGGATCAAAAAAAGAGGTGTTTAAGTTCCGGTCTGTCAATAGTATAGTGATGCCGGCTGCTAGGACAGGGAGGGATAGGAGGAGAAGGACTGCTGTAATTAGAACGGATCAGACGAATAGGGGGGTTTGGTATTGCGTTATGTTTGGAGGCTTTATATTAATACAAGTGGTGATAAAGTTAATTGCCCCTAAAATGGAAGAGACTCCGGCCAGATGGAGTGAAAAAATAGTTAGGTCTACAGATGCTCCTGCGTGAGCCAGGTTTCCTGCCAAGGGGGGGTAGACTGTTCAGCCAGTTCCCGCGCCAGCTTCAACCGCTGATGATGAAAGGAGTAGTAGTAGGGAGGGGGGAAGGAGTCAGAAGCTCATGTTATTTATCCGTGGGAATGCCATATCAGGGGCACCAATTATTAGAGGGACTAATCAGTTACCGAAGCCGCCGATTATTACTGGTATTACAAGAAAAAAAATTATAATGAAGGCGTGGGCTGTTACGACTACGTTGTAGACTTGATCATCTCCTAGGAGGGTGCCTGGTTGACTCAATTCTGTTCGAATGATTAAGCTTAGTGCTGTGCCGACTATGCCGGCTCAGGCCCCAAATAGTAGGTACAAAGTGCCGATATCTTTGTGGTTGGTTGAAAAGAATCAACGAATTAAGGACACAGGTAGGGTGGCTGAGGAAAGCGTGGGGCTGTAAACCCCAATATGGAGGCAGACTCCCCCTATCAGCCTCAGTCCTGAGGTAGTTACGCCAAAATGCAAATTTGGAGAAGCACCATAAAGGTGCCGGGGCTTCCCCCGTTTTTTTTTAACGGGGGAAGCGAAAGATGGAAGCCCGCTGGATTGGGTTTTTAGCTGTTAACTAGAGTTTTGCAGGATCGAGGCCTGTCCATCTTTAAAGGCCTTAGCTTAATTAAAGTGTTTGGGTTGCATTCAAGAGATGTATATTAAGATTATACAGGTCTTATCAGAGACTAGGGGGTAAGCCCTATTTGAGGCTTTGAAGGCCTCTGGTTTGAGGTTAACCTAAGTTTCTAAGGGGCAATTAGTGGTAGTAGGGGGGTTAGGATAAGAAGTATAGTAATGATTGTGGTTATGCTAAGTGGTTTTGTTAATTTAAATCGTCATTTCATTATTGAGTTAGTTGTGTTGGGGGAAATGGTCAGTGCTGTTGTGTATGTTAAGCGTATATAAAATATTAGACTAAGAAGGGAGGATAGGGCGAGGGCGGTTGCTAGGGGAATAAGGTGGTAGGATGTTAGTTCTTTTAGAATTAGTCATTTTGGTAAAAACCCAATTAGTGGGGGAAGGCCGCCCAGTGAAATAAGAGTAGTTAGGGAGGTTGATGTGATAGCTGGGGAGGTTGATCATAGTTGTCCGAGGTCTTTGGCTGTTTTGGATGAAGAGGCAATGAGGATAAAAAATATTGAGGAGGTTATAAGAATATATGTAAGTAAGGTAAAGAGTAGTAGGTTTTGTGATAAAGAGAGAATTGCAATTATTCATCCTAGGTGTGCGATTGATGAATAGGCTATGATTTTTCGTATTTGGGTTTGATTAAGTCCGGATCAACCCCCAATTAAGGTGGAGGCGAGGGCTAGTGTAAATATAATTAGAGTTGGGAGATTAGGTGCGGTTAGGTAGAGGAGGGTCATGGGGGGTAATTTTTGCCATGTTGTAATAATGAGGGCGGATGATAGAGTAATTCCTTGTATTACTTCAGGAAGTCAAAAGTGTAATGGGGCTAATCCTAATTTTATGGTGAGTGCAATTGTTAGTATTATTGTAGCTGGGAAGATGGTTAGTTGAGTGATGTCTCAGATTCCGGTATGTCAAGCATTTAGTGTGCTTGAAAATAAGATAATAGATGATGCTGTTGCTTGAATAATAAAGTATTTTGTTGCTGCCTCGGTTGCTCGTGGGTGGTGCTGTTTGGCTAAAATAGGAATAATGGCCAGTGTATTGAGCTCTAAGCCAATTCATGCTAGGAACCAATGAAAGCTGGTGGCGGTGATGATTACGCCAAGGGCCAAGTTGGAGAGAAGGACTGATATAATTAATGGGTTCATTAGTAAAGGAGGGGTTTGACCAACATTTTTGGGGTATGGGCCCAAGAGCTTAATTAGCTGACTTTACTGGAAGGTAGTATATAGGCAGTACAGAGAGTTTTGGGGTCTCAGGTGCGGGTTCAAATCCTGTTCTTCTAAAGGAAGTGAGGGGGTATTATTCCCTGTATTTTACTCTATCAAAGTAACCCTTGAATGCTCGGGCACACGTCCAATGTTAGTTAAGGGGAGGGAGTCCTGCTAATATAGTAGGAAGGGCAATGTATCAGAGGTAGAGGGCTAGTGTGATTGGGAGAAATTGTTTTCATAAGAGGTGTATAAGTTGATCGTAGCGAAATCGAGGGTAGGAGGCTCGAATTCAGAGAAATCCGAGTGTTAAGAGAACAACTTTTGTGAGGAGGCTAATTGAAAAAAGTTCTGGTTGTAGCGTTGTTGGGGGGCTAAAGAATAGGATGCATGAGAGAGTATTTATTATTAAGATATTAGAATATTCTGCCAGGAAGAATAGTGCGAAGGGTCCGGCTGCATATTCGACGTTAAATCCTGAAACAAGTTCAGACTCGCCTTCGGTTAGGTCGAATGGGGCTCGGTTGGTTTCTGCTAGGGTTGATACGTACCATATTATAGCCAAGGGTCAAGTGGAAAAAATGAGCCATGTCTGTTCTTGTGTAATAATAAGTGTATGTAGTGTAAAGGCCCCTGTTAATATGATGATTGAAATTAAGATAATGCCTAGAGTAACTTCGTAGGAAATGGTTTGTGCGATTGCCCGTAGGGCGCCTATTAGGGCGTATTTTGAGTTTGATGCTCATCCTGATCATAAGATTGTATAAACTATTATGCTTGAGAGAGCAAGAAGAAAGAGTAAGCCAAAGTTTAGGTCAGCTATAGGGCTAGGTATGGGTAGGGGGCTTCATATTATGAGGGCAAGTAGGAGGGCTAGGGTTGGTGTAAGAATATATAAGGCAGGGGATGCGGTAGTTGGTCGGATGGGTTCTTTGATAAAGAGTTTTACACCGTCTGCAATGGGTTGGAGCAGGCCGTAGGGTCCTACTACGTTTGGGCCTTTTCGTAGTTGTATGTAGCTTAATATTTTCCGTTCTAGTAGTGTTAAGAATGCTACGGCAATGAGGATCGGGATGATGTATGTTAGTGGGTTAATAATATAGTTAAATAGTTTATGCACTATTAAGAAGGAACTTTGCTTTCCTGTAGAAAGATTTTAGATCTTTTGCATTACTTGGCTCTGCCACCTTAACAACCCCTTATTTTGAGTTAGTAGGTGGGCCAGTTATTGCTTTAGAAAAATCAGCAATTTTTGGTAAGATGTGCTTTTGGCATTGATCTTACTATCCCGGTCCTTTCGTACTAGGGATGGTCCTACATAGATAGAAACCGACCTGGATTGCTCCGGTCTGAACTCAGATCACGTAGGATTATTAATCGTTGAACAAACGAACCCTTAATAGCGGTTGCACTATTAGGGTTTCCTGATCCAACATCGAGGTCGTAAGCCCCCTTGTCGATATGGACTCTAGAAGGGGATAGCGCTGTTATCCCTGGGGTAACTTGGTTCGTAGATCAGATAGTTTGGTTAGAACTACTGGGTCAAGTTGGTTGTTTTGATATGTAAATCTTAACATGGTGTTTTATCGGAGGTTGATTTATACTCCGAAGTCGCCCCAACTAAAAACCGAGAGGGAACATGTTTGGTGGTCAAGGTTTAAAGCTCCACAGGGTCTTCTCGTCTTATGGCAATATTTCAGCTTTTGGACTGAAAGATCAGTTTCATTGGCTTCCTACAAGAGACAGTTAAGTCCTCATTTAGCCGTTCATTCTAGTCCCTATTTAGGGGACAAGTGATTATGCTACCTTTGCACGGTTAGGATACCGCGGCCGTTGAATAGTCACTGGGCAGGCAGGACCTTTAATACTTGTTGGGCTAAAGGCTATGTTTTTGGTAAACAGTTGGGACTGTGCTGTTGCCGAGTTCCTTTTATGGGTTTTAGCCTTTCTTTTTTGCATGCCTGTGTTGGGGTAACAGGTAGTGAGATGACAGAGGGACTAGTAGGTGTGTGTCGATCCGTTTGTGGTCTGTTAATTGCCAGCGGTCTTTCGATTCTGGTTTAAGGGTATGCGGAGAGAAGATTTTCTCATTACTAGTTCTAGCATGGGTGTTTTTATTTTTTTATAAAATTACTCGGTCGGGTTTAGGAGGCTTGTTTAATTGTAAAAATTAGTGTTAGAAAAAGCTTTAACGCATTTTTTTGGTGGCTGCTTTGGGGCCCACTTAAGGTTTAATAATTAGTTTCTCGCAGTTCGGGCTGTATCCCGGGTCAATGGAGCTGTACCCCCATTGAGTTTCCTTAGACTAAGAGGAGGGCTTTTGGGGTTATTAGTAATCCTAATTAGTAAAGTCTAGGGTTGAACTTAGATTCTTTTGTTGAGTAGCCAGCTATCACCAAACTCGGTAGGCGTTTTGCCTCTATTTCTGTTTCCTCCCACCCTTTTGCTACAGGGATGGGTGTGCTCTAGTGAAAAGCTGATCAGAAATAGCTCGTTTGGTTTCGGGCAGGCAGACTGAAGCTCTCTTTGTTTGTAGCTGTTTGGCTAGACCATGATGCAAGAGGTACAAGGGTCTATCTTTGCTATGCTGCGCTTGAGTTTTTCACTGTTCTTTCATTACTCCCTTGCGGTACTGGGAGGCTTAAGATAGTGTTTAATCTCATTTACTAGCTTAGTACAAATGGTTTGGCTTTGTTTTAGGGGTTGTTTTGTAGTGCTGTTTAGCTTAGATTTAGGCTCAAAAAGGCCAGTGTTGGTGGCATCTTCCAATTGTAAGTTGGATGCTTTATTTAAGCTACCTTTTGTTATTCCAAGCACACCTTCCGGTACGCTTACCATGTTACGACTTGCCTCCTCTAGTAGGTTGGAAATGGTTTATATACATGAATATGTTTGTTGAGGAGGGTGACGGGCGGTGTGTGCGCGTCCCAGAGCGTTGTTAAGATAAACACTCTTGTTTATCTTACTACTAAATTCACCTTCATGCAGGGTTTCATGTTGCATTTCGTATTTTTTAAGATAAAAAATGTAGCCAATCTCTTCCTCAACATGTGCTACACCTTGACCTGACGTGTTAGCGGGCGAGCTATTGTGTCTACTGTTGGACCCTCATGGGGTAGACTGTCGACGGCGGTATATAGGCTGAAAGGTGCAAGTAGAGGTTAGGTAGAACGGGGGGTATCGATTATAGGACAGGCTCCTCTAGGTTGGTATGGGACACCGCCAAGTCCTTTGAGTTTGAAGTTTTTCACTTGTAGTTCTCTGGCGGAAAGCAGGGTATAAGGTGCTATCAATGTTAAGGGCTTAGCATAGTAGGGTATCTAATCCTAGTTTGTTTCTAAGCTTTCGTGTGATCAAAGGGCTAAGGTAAAAAATATTTTGTGATTTTCTTCATAGTCTGAGAATTTTACAACTAGGCTATAAGTTTTATATTTTTTTAATTAAGCGTATCTAGTCACAATTTACGCCGTTTTTCCGTTGTTTTGGGCCTTTCGTTTAACCGCGGTGGCTGGCACGAAATTAACCAGCCCTTAATACTATAGTTGGGTCAAGTTTTCACTTATTGCCCAATATTTATTACTGCTGAAATCCCGTGGGGGTGTGGTAAGACAAGGCGTTATGGGCTATCGTTGGGTGGTGCCTGATGCCTGCTCCGATAGTTCTTTTTAGGGGGTTTGGGCATTTTCACTGGTATGCTGAGACTTGCATGTATAATCTTAGTAAAAAGCAACGGTAAGTCCAGGACCAAAACTTTTGTTTTTGGAGAAATTTTATTTCTCGTCTCGGCAACTTCAGTGCCGCGCTTTTGTTTAGTAAGCTACATCAAC